CGGTTCTGGAGCTTACCTTATTATTATGAAAAGGGGAACTTTTATTCTTTTTTAGAGGTTGATTAAGGGGGGGCAGAGCGTCGAGGCTTCTCAGCCGCAGGAACAGGGAACCAATCCTCCAAAAATGGAATGAGTTCGCAATTACTACCACAAGAGAAGCCGCCCCCTCATCACTTACCGCTATTTTTTATTGGGGGAATTCAAAACATTTTTTCTGGCCTTCCTTTATATTGATGAAGAGGTGACCTCGTGCTCTTCAAGAAATGAAGGCAAAGGCCCCCCCGAGCCCGAGGGGGATCGTCGGAGGGCACCAAATCCTGTTTTTTTCCTCCCGTCCTCAAAAGAGGCGCCGGAGGCCCAAACTCATCCGGAGTTGGAGAGCTAAATAAAAAAAGACTTTCTCAACATAAAAAAAAAACTGCCCTTCCCTTCCATATAGATCGTCGTGGCATGAACTCATTTCTGCCTTTCCCCACTCCTGCCCGAAATCCAGCTGGGGCCCTCAAGGTGAGGCCGAATTTCATTACCTTTTGTGCGCCTCTCACCTCCTCCATGAGGATGATCCACTGAATTCATTGCAACACCACGAACAATGGGGCGTCTGCCTAACCACCGGCTTTATCCTTTCTAAGCTTTCGTGCATCATGGTTGGGATTGGAAACTATACCAATAGTAGCTCGGCATCGGGAATCAATGACTTTTTCAACACCCGAAGGTAGCCGCACAAGCCTAAGAGAGAGTGTAGGGGGCCTTCATTATTTTAGCTTTAGTTCCTGCGCTGCGGCTCGAGCCAGCCTTGCGCCTTGGCCTGAATGACATTTAATATAATGTAACCATCTTCCTATACGTATATCGACTACTGGTATGCGATTTCTATTTTCGAATTTAGAGAGAGTCTCGCCTGTCTATAAGCAGGGGAGGCGTGGCCAAGAAGCAGCCAGCTGACTGCCCCCTTCCACTCGGCCTTTCTTCGCTGTGTGAATAAGGTCTTAGTATGGATGGGCATTCCGGGCGGGTCGCAATAAGTCGCGGGTCGAAGGTTTGGACCAATCGCAATTTATCAACATTTTGCCTGCTTCCAATTGATGACTGGCTATTATATAAGTGTTGACCTAAGCCCCTGTGCCGGGGCTCGGCTCCCGAACCGTACGTGAGCTGCCTCGTACGGCTCTTCCTAAGAACTGGAAGCCCCCTCTCTCTAAATAGAAATTAGAAAAAAATGAGACATCAAAAAAGACTTTTTCAAAAAGCCTTTGCCCTCCTATTCAACGGGGCTATTAGAGAAGCAGCTTCGTTCCTTGACTTCTTTGCTCAGTCAAACTTCCTTTTCCTTGTTCCTTAGTGTAGTCTCGGTCCATAGTTTAAGACTCCGTTCCTTATGCCTAGTCTATATCCACAGCTGACGTGGCTCCGTACCGACGCCTTTCCCTTTGTCGACGGCTAAGTGACTTCGTAACCTTATTTTATTTCGTATTTTCTTTCTTACTATATCATAGGTCTTCGTCGGTAAACCCCTTCGCCTATAGGCCTATAGGATAGGATAGGCGGCAGCTTGGCTTCGCTATCGCTCTGGTATAGAGTCCGTGTAGTCGTCGGCCTTCCTACCAGAAGGCCTATGAGTGGTCGGCCTTTCGAATGCCCCCTTCCTTACTTTTCTGAGAAGCCCTTTACGACTATAAAGGACAGGGGGCTGTTCACCTTTGGAAACTTAGCTACACCGGTCACGACATGTTGTTTGTTGATATTTATTGAGGAGTTTAGCTGACTGAATCCATAAACCTAGAAAGTCACCGTCACGGGTACTTTTTTGACTCTAACTCTATAGGTAGGTATTGGTGGAGCTTGCGTAATGTAGTTGTAGTTAAGGCTGCATTGAAGTCTTTCTTTTTCTTTTTTGAAGATCTACTGAAGTATCAAAGGCGAACCCCAGGCCGGGACGTCTGGCAGAATGCTTGGCCTCCTGCGCTGGAAGCCCGAAGGGTGAGCTTCTGGTGGTTAGCTTCTAGAACTAGATAATAGGCATTAGGCATTCTGAGCTGGAAGGGGGCAAGCAAATTAAGGGAGGCGGGCCGACTACAAGAAGCGAAGCTTAGGGAGCGACGGCCGACCACTACATAAGCTGCTGGCGGAGAAAGCTCGAGGAGCTTCCCTTCAATTCGTTGCTAAGTCAATGTCTTAGGCCTCCGAGTCAGCCCGCGCTTTTTCGAAGAATCCTGCACCCAGGGGCATACGGCCTGGCGGGCCTTCCCTTTCCGCCGGAGCTTCCTGGGCGTTGCCCCGTTCCCCAATCAGATGTTTGGATGTGAGCTATACTCCGCGAGGAGCCAAACGGGCGTATGGCCTTGCCATTTGACCTCTCTTCCCGTGTGACTAGGAATGCTCAGTGACAACCTCTCAATTGTCACCGCCTGGCCTCTCTTGCTACCGCGGTAGCACCTAGTGTGGTCAGCACCAATCGTGTTCGGACAACGAAGCTTACACTCATTCACATTGGTTCATCCTGCTATGTCCCGGGCCTTTTGCTCTTCTAACGTAAAAGGTGGCCGGCCATTCGTCAAGGCCCCAGAATCCGCTGGACATCTCAGCGGCGGGATTGAATACCCGCATCCGATCGAAGTTCCATTTTCCCCTAAAGGAGAGCTGTTTCTAGGTGGGTCGCTTCGCGCAAGACATTGCTTAGGACCAACGGGTCACACGACAGGTGCACGATCGACTTTGCACGCTCCATCCTTCGGCACTTCGCCTATCGGCTTGGCAGGCAAGCTACCTTGATCCGTCTTCGGCTTCGATTCGTTATGTTCAGAAGCTCCAACAAGCCTTAAAGTCTCTTGCCGCCTATGCCAAGAAAGCGCTGCTTTACGTTTGATCCTATGTGCCCAGAGAATGCTATGTGTTCTCCACTTTCGGACCTCGCAAAGAGAGAACGTGTTTTTTCCTCTTACTTTCTCTCTCATTCGCGGAGCGAAGAAAGCGGGCTTTGCCCCAGCTACCGCTATCCTTGGGAAACTCAAAGAGCTACCGAAGGAAAGGGATGCAGTCTCCCCCTTGGCCTTTGGAGAGGAGAAGGCAGAGAAGAAGACGTCCTTCGCGCAAGTTTTTTTGCTTCCTGCGCCCTTACTAGTACTAGCTTGACTAGTACTAGTAAAGGGGCTCTGGCTCTTCGACCAAGGAGGCATTCCGGTAGGAAGGCCGACCACTACATAAGCCTCCATCAGTCCAGGAGAGAAGCAAGCTACCTTTCTTTGATCCACCTTCACGGACAGGGAAGAGAACGAAAAGAGTCCGCGTATGGTGGGCGTGGTAGGTTCGAGGATCTTACGCGGCGGAGCGAACTCTTCTATCGTCTTGCATTTCCTCTGGCAGCGTAGCTGCACCCCCTCGATCCATCGTACTAGAGCGATCCGAGAAGAACGATTAGGGTCATATTCTATCCTTTCTACAATGCCCATAGACGAAGTGCTTCGTTTCAGATCCATTCTTCGCTGCAATCGCTTCGATCCACCCCCTCGGTGAAAAACAGTAATACGCCCTGAAGAATTCCTACCAGCGGACTTCCCTGTACGTGAAGTGAATTGTCTCAGTGCTCTCCCCTCTTGGCTTTGTCTCATTGTTTATCTCGTAATCATTCGATTCCGTTCGAATTAGCTCCTACTCCTTCTTCTTCTTTATTCGTCCTTGGTCCTTTTTACACTATACTACCTTACTATATTCTATTTCTCTATGTTATTGCTCTACAGTGAAATCATATGTCATTAGTAGAGAGTAGGGGGATTGGTATTGATATATGTCTTCCTTAGACTTTGCTTATTGATTAATAGACTTTAGATAGCCTCTTTGTCCAATGAAAAGCACGAGGATTCCCTCTCTGACGACTTCGGTGAACAATGGGCAACTCCTACTACTGAAACCAGTGGATACCACGCCTCTTCCTCTCATCTCTGGGCTGCTCTTGCTGACTCTTCCCTTGCAAACGGTTCCCCTACCAGAGAATAGTACTTCTCAACCAACAGAGAAGAGGCGGATTCCGGTCCGGCATCCCGCCCTATACGGGATGGAGCTGTTCTCTTTTTGGAAGAGAGTAGGGCCCTGGCTGAGCCTGAGTTTGTTCGTTCTGTGTACGAGGTTGGCTTGCTTTGTGGTGCCGTTGATACCCTGCCTAGCTGAATAACTGACCGACGGCGGAATGGTAAGCTTCTTCGTTCACCTGCACTCGTTCCCGCCAGCCAAGCAGAGTCAAAGCACCCTGAACCGGACCAAATCCGAAACAGGCTTCGTAGGAAGAAGCGACGCCTACTCTCCAACCATTCCCCCTGCCCTCGGTGCCTTCCCCTCTCCCCGGCAATCTTTCAAGCAAGCAGTAGTCATAGGCACCCTCATACTCAAGCCATCAATCGGCATAGTAGTCAAGCAAAGCCAGCCCGACCTTCCCTCTCTCCTACTCGAGCTTCGTACTCTCCAAAACATCAAGTGGCACAACATCCGTAATCGGAAGAACATGAATCGCCCCACCGGGCGGATGGGAAAGGAGATGAAGGAAGATCAGTTGTATCAGCTACAGAATCTGATTCCGGTGAGGCTACAAGCCTATCTTCGACTTTCGTTGTTCTTTTTTCTTGCTGTAAAGTGCCATTTCCGCTCCCCAACGACAGAAGTACGAAATTACTAACTAGTCTGTCTAGTTGCCATTTCAAAGCCCGTGTGGCATGGGACAGTTTTAAGGTCTTTCATTGTCCGAGCAATGGCTCAAGCATTCAATGTCAGATTGTGTTCTCCCGACGGATACTTCACAAATATTGGGAAGTCCGGAGGCCGGCCTTACAAGGGTGAATCTCCACTCTTATCTTACAGAATCACAATTTTCGAACCTTTCCTATGAGCTCTTGCTTCTGAGAGTGCTGCTGTGGTATCTGGTTGAGTGAAGGTGCGATTGAGCTACTGTCGGGAGCGGTTTGAAGCCAGATGATGGAACGCTGTCCACTGGAACAAAGAAATTGCATTAGTCACCGTTGTGACCTAGACACGACGTTAGAGCGAGTTCGGGAGCGCCCCGAATCAAATTAAATACCGGCTGGTACGAAGCAGGTCTGGAAGCTTCCATGTTGAGGACGGGGCCCTCGTTATTCTCGCGTTATTCTCGAAAGAATGACCAAGAGAAGGCGAGCGGAGTGAGGCCAGACGCATCTTTCTAGTCCCTCTGCCGTGAAGAAGGGTGATCTTAACAATTGGAAGTGAGCCTAAACTTTTCTGAGGTTCTCTTAGAGTTGTCTACCTGAACGAAGCTTCCGAGTTTAAGTGTAGTTTTGGGTCGGCGAAAAGTCAAAGTTGTCATTCTCCTGTTGCTTAATCTGTGTGTTCCGTTGAGCGGTTGATCCCTGGTCAACAGCAGATACCTGTCTGACTTCGTTTCATTCTTTTCGGACTCATTTCGGTTCCACCCTATCAACACCCCGCCCTTGCTTCACGCGCCAGGGCATGGCTAACCGTTTACCCTCGATGGCCTGACCCGCCATTTAGACTCATTCGTTCAGCAGAGCGAAGAAGATCTGTTTCGGTTTCAATTCCTTGATCGAAACTCGATTGATGAGCTGAGGTAAGGAGAGTTGCGTATCAGTTTATTATGCTTTTCTCGGTTATGGGAGGATGCCTTCCAACCAAAAGCTTTCCGGAATTTTTTCAAGGCTTTTTATATTTTAACTTGAAAACTTATTTAAGTTCCTTTTGGTTCTCATCTTCTGCTCCTTTCTATTCTCGTAGGTAGATATGGTTCGAAGTACCAGAGTGGGACATCCGCTCTAAGTGGTCACTTTATCAAGTTTTAGGGCAATCCGACCTAGCTTAAGCGCTTTAGCTTTCGCACTTAACTTAAGCAGCAAAGCACAGAAAGAAGGGCGGTGGGAGGGTCAAATAAAAAAGCAAGTTAAGGAGGCGCAGCTCCGTGAAGGAACTAACAACCAACACCGTATGGGTGAGCCTCTCTGAGAGAGGAGAAGAAGGCGGGGACAGAACCACGCCTTATGACGAAAGGGGAGAGTGAAACCTAGCACGATACCACTCCGAGAACGAGACACCCTGGACAGAAAGCTGGCAAGAGTGAGACCTCAGATATATTTCCCTACTGGACTCCAATCCAATACTCTTAAGAGACCACTATAAAAAAAGATAAGAATGCTACCATCGAGTTTCCTCAACGAACCCCACCCAGGGTCTTTCTTTCTTAGTGAGTGTAGTTGGTTCTCCCGTGGTCCGTTCTCTGACTACTGGCTTGCTTGGCTAGGCTGGCCTTCTTTCTATTAAAGACAGTCAGCCCCACCCCTAAGCCCTGAACTCACGGAAACCCCGGAATCCTCCCTCTTTAGGAGTCAGAAGTCCTCTCTCGCCAGTCTCGGTCAATTGAATCTGACTGAGCTTGCTTTGCCTATGCTTCAGCGTCCTTGCCTTTCCTATGTTTTTCTCTTTCTTTTTATTGAAGAGGTGTCTAAAACAAAAGGAGGGTAGGAAGAATCTCCGTGATTTAGGTCTCTTCCTCTTCTTTAATGGATGGGAACACATCGAATGAAAAGGATGTCGAATGAGTTGAAAGATGGCAAAAACCCGACTGCCTTGTGAGAAATGAAATCTGAACTTTATTGGCTCCATCACCGGAACCAGCAGCAGCTTCTCTAGTCCGATTCCGTGAGATCCATCTTTTTCCTTTTCCCCCATTGTAGACCTCATTCCCCTCTTCCTTCTATGTCCTCCACCTGAGCTAGAAGAATCTTTCTATCTTTCATCACAGAACGCTTCGCATTGGCTAGCTTGCTTGGCCGCACACATATAGATTCAAATAATTTAAATCGATTCCGTGGGTTGGATTACTTCTTTTTGCGATGATGCCAAAATGTCACACAAGGAAATATCGTATAATGACGATAAACGACCAAGTCGTCACTTTCATCTACATATAGAAAAATCGAGCAAGCAGTCTTTTATGTAGTACGATCAATCAAGCGCTGATTGCGCGGCCATTGATTTTGAATTTCTTTCTTTAAAATCCAGAGGTAGAGGATCACCCAAGGACTTACTATCTGAAAAGAGGAGGATCTCTATTCATACCGTTCTTCGTAAGTCCAAAGTTGTTCAGTAGGATACGTTCCTATCCTCCCATTAATGAATCCGCGGGTTGTGGTCAACTGGGATCACCAGGCAAGGGAAGGGGGATGCATTTCGATCCTACGCCCCCGCTTCTTTTTAAAAACCAGCAAAGAGGACTGCTCATTCCGGAGACCGCCCCCCACCGTAATCAAGGCTAACAAGGAGAAGGTAGCCCTAGGAAGTAGTGTATCAAAAACTGCATCCTTCTTTTATGCAGCTACCCTGCTGGTGTGGCATAGACTTTCCTCTTAGAACCCTTGGGTTGGGACACTGACCCAGCGTCACCAGCAAAGGATGATGGTAGCTTTATTTCATTTCTGTACTGGTAGTTGAATAAGGAATTCCCCCTAAAAGTGAATGAGTGATAGTTGCTTCTAGTAGCTCCTGTAGCTAGGCGAATGTAGGATGGAGAGTGAGACCAGCGAGGAGGATAAGAGATGCCCGGCACTAGAGTGAAAGAGCTGGTCGAAAGCTAAAGCAGTACGAGGATCATGGAGAGGGCTTGATGGTGAGGGGTAGAGCAAAGGAAAAAGAGTCTGGGAGTAGAGGCAGAATCGAACTAAGAAGCAACTTCAAAATCCAGCTGACATTGATGGTTTCGAAAGAAGCCTAGAAGGAGGGACTTGGCAGAGGTAGACTCGGCATCTGGCTCACCTGCAAAAAGGAATTGAAAGATCCCACACGGGGTGGGCTAGCTAAGCCGGAAAGACTTTTGATTTCGATCCGGATATTGATAGTGTGAAGTGAGTGGTAGCTGTTGTCGTTGAAGGATCTTATTTAAAGACTCCTGATTGAAAACTTGCTTACTCAAAAGGGGCCTCTCAATGGAACCAGGAACTGAATTGCTAACTGACTTCTCAGGAGAGAAAACATATGCTCTAATAAGAAATCAGTAAACTAGAAAATTAGCTATTGGAAGGAAGGCAACTCCCAATGTCTGGAAGGGAAACGAGAAGGACTTCAAAAGGTATTCCTTAGGCTGGACCGTGTCGCTCGTATGGATTGCCATAGCAAGGTCTTAGGAAGATGGCAGAAGGAATCCAATTCAAACCGATCGGAAGACAGAATCAAGGAAACTGTCTGCAAAAGGAGATAGGGACTACGAGGGCAAAAGCAGCTACAATAGGGATTCCCCATGTATCCCAGAGGGCTGCCAGTGAACTTATAATGGATGATTAAGCAAACTCCCTTTCACTTAAAAAAGAGGGGCTTAGAAGAAGGCATTAAATTAGGTTAATTCTTCCCACTGCTGGCTGGCTTTATAATGTAATGGTACAACCTGGAGAATAGGGATTGACATACCTGCTTTATAGTTCATTTACATATCTCTCTCATGGAAAGACATTTTTATATTAGCCTATAATCAGCCCTAAGGTAAGGGTAAGAAAGCTGTGGAATCAAGCCTACACTCGAACTTGCGAGAATGGACCCCTATTCAATCGTTTTTCGACATGGATTAGCTTAGGAGAAGTGAAGTAACTCAATTGAAAAGCAGGAGAAGAGAACGAGGGAGATCCACTAGAAGGAGAAGGTTTCGAAGGGGCTACGCAGAGAGCAAAATGGGTACAAGTAACGGGATGAAGATGCGTGACCAATCGTGAGATCGAGTGAAAACGAAATTTAGGCTTGACGGAGATCATAGATAGAGAGAATGGCAGGGTAGACCACGAAGTTCCGGATACCTTTAGTCGGAGCAAAGCGAGCCGAGAGGGTGTATGTTAGTTAATAGAGCTAAACTTCGGGATGACGGGAGATCTTGGACTAACAGAAGTCGCGGGAAAAGGTTGGATCACTTTTCTTACTTACTTGCTTTACTAAGAATCCGGGATTGGAAGATGGTCAACCAAAAGGTAAGCTTCTGAGAATATAAGGTTTTGAGTCAATACCAGAGAGTGGGAATCCACTCTTTCTTATGTCATATGTCATTTCCCTCCTTCCGAGAATAACTCTTTCGGTGGGGACTGCCTGGAGGCAGTAAGGTTTCTTTAGTTTAGGCTGCTAAAGACGGACTTGCCCCAACAGCCGTAGCTAAAGGCTTAACCCATTGTTGAGTACCCAGATTCTTCAACCCCGACCTCAAGAGAATCCGGGGAAAGCTCCATATCAAAAGAAGCTTTTTCGGTAGGGAGAGAGAAGTTTGGGGCTAAGGCCTGTAGCTATCGGAGTTTCACTCTTCTCTTCACCGGAATTGGAATCTACTTCACTAGATGGAACAAAGATCAAATCTTCCTAAGCCTAAACTTGCCGTGGAAGGTATTTTATACCTACTTTATTTAAGCCTGGATCCACCTGAACTGGAAATTCAATCTCTCTGCTAGCTTCAAATCAAAGCTTGACTAAGATGGGCGCCTTAGCGCGTCGTTTTTCAGCTGGGGTGGGACCTGAGAGAATGAGGTTAAAGACCTGTCTAGAGCGAACCGGCAATGTGGTAAGCGCAGAGTGAGCACATGGCAGATACAAGACCGGGGCAAGAAAAGCTCACCGCTAGTCTACTTCAATCTGAACCCGCCAAGCAAGTATGTAGCAAAAGCTAACACAGATCGAAGGCGTATCGCGAAGGGGATCCACGCTGATATACGTTGCTTCGACTTCAGTATGATCGAGCTCTTTCCCTTAGGTTAGGCTTGTGACGAGAAGAATGTTCAAAGCGGAGAAAAAGGGATGCGACGAAATGCAATTCTCTTTTTCATTCAAGAATAGAAAATCTTCTGTGAAGGTGAGCAGCAATTCTTTCTTTTGTTGTCGTGAGCTTGCATCGAGAGGGACTTAACCCAGAGAGTTCCGAATAGCACAGTACCGGCCGGAGTACCAATAGCAGCTCCATCCAAATTGAAGACCGATAATCCCAGAAAGAAAGTCGTCCAGTTTGGGTGCTCCGTTCCAGAACCTGCCCCGTGTAGATCGACACTAAATACGCCATTTCGAAACTAAGAACATCAAAGCTACGCTCTTACTGGTCTCATATCCGCTGCTCGAGTGGATGAAAGACTTTCAACCTGGCACCGCCTGGCTCGTACTCACACTGACCGATGAATAGGAAAGTCTCTCTTAACTAGCCATAGGCTATCCTAAGAACGATCTCTATAATAAGGAAAAGAAGGAGTACCCTCACTCACATCTACTTCTTCTTCTATTGATTTATGTGCTATATGCTTAACACAGGGAAGTAAGTCGGACTCTATAAATTCCTTTTCACTGGGAACAACTCCTGTCTCTAAAGAACCAGACTCTTAACAGTTTATTAGTTCAAGCTGAATCCAATACCTGTAGTGCCTCACTTGACTGAAAGCGGTAAGCACCGCATTCTTCTTATTATACGAATACAAGCTGCTTGCTTAAAAGCTATTGTCACAATTGAATCAGAATTAGCTGTATCAATGAAAATCTCGTATTGTAGTCACAGACAACATAGTAGCTGTGCGAGAAAAAATCCCATTTCTTAGTTGGAAAAAAGCCAACCACCTTCCGTATTTCGATCCCAAAAGTCTCTCTTCAACAATAGGGGAGCAGACAACCAAGAATGGGCAAGGATAAAATGAGTTTTTTGAAAGGTCTATGGCAGTCTATTCTCAATTTTATCGGCCGTAATCGTAATGAAGAAACCTATAGGTCCCCGTATGTGAATGAATCAGTTTCTAAAAAGAAAGAAAGTGTTAGAGCTCGTTCTTTCACTCATAAAAGATGATTGATAAGCAGTCGTCCCTTACTATATTCCTTCCTAAATCAGGAATGGCGGGATTTCCCATTGACTGTTCCTGAGGTTTTTGGGGGATCCTTAATCCTGTAAAGAAGGAAAGGCATCAATCCAGACCGGCAGCACCTTTGTGTTACCTCTTCCAGAGCCCTTGGTTGGGAAAGCCTCCATCCGTACTGTACTAGTCTTTTTTCAAGACTTCCATAGACATCCAGAGCCCCCCCTCAGTCAAGACTATGAGCAACACCCGAAAAGGAGTCTTAGCTTTAGGTAGTCTTTCCACGCTTGGCTTTGCTAGGCAGGCTTCCCCCGTCGTACCGTTCGCCTTCCGTGAGGAGCCAATTCTTATTATTTGGATTCCATTGTATTGCTGAACTGCTTTTCCTGTTGATGCTTTTACGGGGGCTGTTGTTCATGCCGATTCAGAATGCTTTCTCATGAGAATATGAAATATCTCTTTTGTGTCCATTCAACGAGACGAGCACGAGACAGTGCTTTCTGATTCGATCTTGTCTTCTTTCGCTTGGTTTCCCCAGGTGGTGCTTGGGGAGTACAGTAGAGAAGGCTCGTCGAGACCTCGATGCCGGGTCGTTCCAAAGTGACTTGCTATTGCTCCCATTAAGGGATGGTCTCTTCATCAATAACATCTGTCACCGAGAAAGGCTTTTACATGGATGTATGGGAACCAAAGGCTCCATTTAAGTAAGCCCGCAGCATCACTACCAGATCGAAAGTAAAGGTAAGTTTCGGTTCTAGGTAAAGATCCATAAGCACCAGTCCCAGCTCCTTAGCCAACATAGCTAGATCGAGTGTATTCGCTCCCCTCAAGGGAATATGAACTTATGCGCCTACCTTCGCTACTGGGACTGAACTTGATCTATTCCATAAATAAGTTTTCGATGAAGTTAAGAAAGGTGTGGTTAGATTAAGTGCCAAAGGTCTTACCTGAGGGAAATCACTGGATTTGAAAGCAGATGTAGGAGTCACAGCCGTAGTCCCCTCACCAAAAGATTGTGAGGTAGGATCCACAGAGGTCGAAGCCAATGGAATGGGAGTAACAGGGGTGTAGGAGCTACTTCCAGCTTTCAAGACGGGGCCCTTAACATATTCAAAAGCTCCTTCAGGGGAGGATTCACTTCAATAACTCCCGTCTTCAGAGGTCTTGGTCACCATCCCCTTCTGGTTTAATAGAGACTCTCTGTTTACCACCTGATTCGAGTCTTTTTGGATGGAATTGTCCTATCCTAGGTCAGGTCAAATAGAGCTTTATTAGAATTTAAAATTATAGCCAAGGAAAGATGTCCAATTTGACACCGAATTAGGTTAGGATAATGAAGCTTAGCTAAGTGTCCGCAGTCCGACTTGCTAGGCTCTCCTTACAAGTCAGAACGTATACCGGAACAGGTATTAGGAAAAACCCACTATTTAGCGACATTGAAGATGAGGAAATTTCGTAAGTAGTGGTTTGCTTTAGTGCCTTTTCTTAAGTTAGCCTTGAAGTGATGCTTTAAGAAGGAGAATGACTAATAGCTGCTGCTAAGCCTTTCCACTCTCAATACCAACTACCAATGGGCAAGATCTTTTTCTAGGAATACAAAATTCATTCTCGTAGATCGGGGATCTTTCTGTACTTATAGCATTTATTTGAATTCAAACAATCAGGATTGATTGCCTGCTATTCCTCACATTGGTAAAGGAAGAGAAGAAGATTCAGCGCATGCAGACGATTTGGCGCATTCCTTTTATGCCGGGCTCGAACTCTTCTGTGCTCTCTCTCTTCTTTCTATGCAACTTGCATAGTCTCAAACTTATTTCTCAAAGGCAAATGGTAAAAGATCTGCCTGCCATTGGAGAATGCAGTGGAGTGTGTGAAGGGTGTCAACTTTTCAAGATGGCTAGAAAATCCTTACCATCTGCCATCTGGCACAGCCAGGAGAGCTTCACATAAGCTGGAACTGGTGCATACTGACGTCTGTGGTCCCATGAGGACTCCCTCTCTTGACAACAGCAAGTACTTCATCCTATTTATTGATAACTTGTCAAGAATGACTTGGGTGTACTTCTTGAAAGAAAGATCTGAAGTTTTCAAAACAAAAATGAAAGAAAAAACAGATCTGTTATGGAAATGGCTAGAGCTATGTTGCATGAAAAAGGCCTTCCTAACAAGCAGAAGCTGTCTATACGGCAGTGTATCTGCAGCACAGAATTGCCACTAAAGCAGGCAAAACTCTCTTTTCACTGAAACTAAGACGCTTAAACATAAGGTAGGTGCTTTCACTACGCTTTCGACATTCCCTTTCGCTTCCGGGAAAGCGCAGTGGTCAAAGTAAAGTAGTTCAAGTCAGTGCTTTCCTTCCGGTCTGTGAGTAGAGTGTGGCTAAGTCGATTTGGTTCTGGTATCCGATCAAAGGCCAACTGTCTTAGCCATAGCGATCTGGCTGGCCATATTCAGTAGCGTTCGCTGATCTTTTGGTTAGAAAGAAAATAATGGAAGCAGGTGTCGACTCACGTGAAGAGACATGGTTCAAGTACGTTGAGTGAAGAATTGGCTTTAGGAAGAAGAGAGCGATGGGGAATCTAGGACACTGGGAGGAGAAGATAGCCGAAAGGCTGAACGAAGAACTCGCAGTGAACCATTTCGAAGAAAATAGCTTCTGACTGGGCTGATGAATTCAGAGTTGGAAGAATGGAACTCTTGGATGGTAAGACAGGGCTTGGTGCAGCTGGGCTAACTGTGCTTAGTGAAGCGGAAGTTTCATATGCAAGTTCTATATTGATGTAATTACAGCATACTTCTTATCTTTTAGAAACCTCTATGTATATACTTCTATAGGACAAAAGTACACTACACATCATTTTCGGATTGGGTGGTTTGCAGAGCACCCTGGAGTTCGCTTCCCAAGATATGCAGTACTCGGTGATGATGTTCTCATCGCTGATACGTGTGTATCCCAAGTGTACGAGCAGGTACTCCTAAAGTTAGGAGTCACGATCTCAGCAAAAAAGTAGCGGATATCTCATTCCGGCTCAGCCGAGTTTGCTAAGCGGTTCCGAGTGAGAGGGTTGAGTGTGGACCCCAGTCCTATTTCAATTGCTAATCTTGTGAATAGCCATCACCTCTGTCTTGCTATCGCCCCACACTAAAAGTATCCAGTCAGTCTTGTCTTATATACGTATTTTATTTCATTTCGCAATGAAACTCTGCGTGGGCGCCTATCGGCCGAAATTGGATCTCTTAGGTTCGCTGCGCTTAGGATTAGGAGCTGGCTTGGAAGTCTTTAGAGTAGCGATGTTTTAAACTTTTCTCCACTGGTTCTCCTACTCGTATGGTTGGCCTATAGGCTCTCTCGACTCACTGGTTCGCCTAAAGGTTCAGAAATGGGCATTGAGGGAAGGCTATTGCCATTGATTTTCCGGCCTATAGCTTACTGAAAATATCGTAAAGAAGGGGCTAAAGTGGCTCTAGAGCAGTCATTGAATTCAGTTGAAATCCGAGAGAAACGCACCTCGAAGTCTGAGTCTGTATTGGGCCTTCCTTTTATTTGCCTTGCCTAATTTGTTTTTGGCTTAGGAATGGAATGCTCAAAACTATATCTGCTTTTGTTTCACCTGGGCGTAGGGTTCAGAATGGGATCAATCAGACCCTGCGACTCAGTGCTTTGATAAGAAGAATGAAATCTCAGGTTTTCCGCTTCTTTGGCTGACACCGGCCGATAGCCCATGATCTGAGACAGCCTCTTCTTCGTAATCAAGCCAGAGCAAGGGATAGATATGATTAGAGGAGGCGATCCTTAGGCATGGACGGACCCTCTATTATAATTATATTATAGGTTTTCTCAACAAGGGAGAGAGATCGAAACCCTCTCTTTCTCGAGATCCCCTCTCTTCCGTAACGGGGCCAAAGCTCCAAGTCCTAAGTGGTGAATCGCTCAACGGTTCTAACCTAACTAGGCATCCAAGTCGGCACTATAGAAAGAGATAGCTATGAGAAATTCAAATGATAAGACACATTCTCGTTTTTTTTTTTGGCTTGCAATAAAGCTAGGGTCCTAATCGAGCTTTCATAGAAAGCCTATCTATCCACCTCTCCAAAGACAATATCTTGAGTACCTATGATGGTGACCACATCCGCTGGCATGTGATGTTTGGACATAGAATCGAGTCCTTGTGAATGG